CTTAAATCATTTTTATGGTTCCCTATTTTAGGAACCATATGAATAATGGAGAAACTCCATGAAAGGAACATTAATGATTCATATAAATCACTTAACGGGAAATGTCTCGAATAAATCCAACGAGTAACTAATAATCCTGTTATACAGAAAAAAGTGGCTATCATGCCTTTTTCTGACGGATCACATAGTCCTACGATTTCATGGACTAATAAAGTCACCAAATAAATCGTAATGACAATTGAAATGATCGAAAAAGAGATGTGAGTGAATATATGTTCTAAAGTCGCAAATATCATAAAAAAAAATCATTAAAAAAAAGAGGGGTCCCTCAATTACGGAATGTAAATTCCGAATTAAATTCATTATAGGATCTAATGTGTCCTTTTTAGAGGATGCCGCCACTCGGACTCGAACCGAGATGCTCTAGCACTGCTTCCTAAGAGCAGCGTGTCTACCGATTTCACCATGGCGGCTTGATCGAAATAATAATAGCCCATATGATGTTCAATCGTCGAGATTGAAAGATTCAATGCAATATATTTTAGGAAACGTTAGAATCGATGAATAAAGACTCGTTCAAATGAATATTTGAACTTCAATAATCCTTAGTATCCCGGTATGGTGTCATTTTTAACAACAGGCTTTCACGTAGTATAAGTTCTTCTGGAACAGTTGGAACTAGATGGTTATGTCCTCAGTTGAGGTCTAGAACTAAGAATTGTCCCTTTTTTATATCATTTTTTGATGATTCATTTCTCATTTATCTGATTTCATGGATCGGAAATGAAAAAAGATTCATTTTTCACTGAACAAAAGAAAATAAATAGGATTTTTTATGTATCACAATTGGATAACTACATCCAAGGGATTTCTATAAATATTTAGATAGTTTGGTATCAAAACTGTATTAATGGTTGGGATCCTCATTGTATACATAATTCGTGTGAGGATTTACCGAACCAATTAGGTATTGGGCTGCACATAAAACAAAAGAGTTTCAATCTCTATTGGAATTCTACGCTATGTACTTTACTTATAAATAAAGTATATTCTATATAAAATAGATTGATCGATCCTACGGTCCAAACATAGGATCTATTTTGGATTAAGGAAGACTGAATTATTCTTCGTACATAAATATCGACCTAAAGGGGATCCGGGGAGTTTTTATTGATTGGGTCGAAACAAGAGGGAATCTATGTAGTGATTCGGAGAGTTACAAAGCAAAGTCTGAAAATATATATTTCAATCAATTAGTTTCAAGGATCCATTCATTTTTACTACTGTCGTTCATACTTGTTTCAGATCTTCCAAAAATCTTAATGATGTATAACTATTGGAGATACATAATCGAATAAACTTCTTCCTAAAAAAAATATTTTTTTTTGGGGGGGGGGGAAATAACAACCCCCATCTCGCGAATTATCAAAATCTACTATAATGAAAAGTGAAACCTTGTATTTTGTGTTTAACTATTTCTTTTTTGTTGTTGTTTGAAAAACAACAACAAAAAAGAAATAGTACCGTTCTTAGAACCCAATAGACAGAATAATTCTTATTCTACATACCACAACAGCCGGTTCAGTTCTATCTCATATAGATGAGTTCAAAACATTAGTTAATGTGAATTATTCATCTTATAAATCATCCAATTCATCGAGTCATGTCGATTCAGATTATTCCAAGGCTTTATTACTTGTTTGTCGCACAAAAAAACTTTTTGAATGCCCGGTAGAAATAGATTTAGCTAAAGATAAAGCTTTTACCGCCGCCCAATATCCCTTTTTCTTCCAAATATTTCTACGAATACGCTTTTTTGAGATAGAAGTACGTTTCTTTGGAACCGCCATTTTAAAATAAAGAAGTTACTTTTATAGTTGGATGTGAAAGACATGTATTGTTCAAAATGGATCGTTCTTGCTATTCATTATCTATATTTATTCCATAGCGGATACTTCCTTCATAACATACAAAAATATAGATACGTGTGCATCACATAGAGTACACTAGGGATAAAAAAAGAAATAGAAAAAAGAAAAACGATGTGATTTTCAAAGGCATTTTTTTTTGTTCCACATCTCTATTACATACAATGCCCGAAGAAAGAAGAATTCGTACTAATTTGTACCTTCATATCTTCATTCCGATCTATGTCTATGAGGTCCGCTACCATAGAAATCGAACCGGTTGTTGTTGATAAGAATCAAAAAGGGTTCCAATTCATATCTCAATCTCAGTCTATTTATATCTCGTTGTCTTACATTGAATAAATCGAAAAGCTTAAGAATCCTTACCTAATTTAAGAAAATAATAATTTAAAATTTTTCTATTAATTGACCAAGCTCGAGGATAGAGTACTCATAATTTAAATGAAAATGAGATTGGTAGTTAATCTGTTAAACGATACATTACTTGAGAAAGGTAATTTTAGTAATCTCTTATTTCAGTTCTATGCGAAGTGACGAGTATCATAGGATTTCCTATAAACATAAGTTTATTTTATTGGAATAGAAGCCAATCAATCAGTTCTACAATGAATTAATTAATGACTCCGAATAAACTAACTAAAATAACTAGTATTTTATTGGGTCGAGTTATTGGCGGATTCTATGATCCATATCCCAATAGAGTACTTTTACCTTTTTTTGGTGTCATTCCTTTTCCTTACTATTTACTATATGGATATCAATCGCCGTAATAGTGGAATGATTGAAAATCTCATATTCTTTCTTTATCTTAATAAATATCTTAGTTAATAACTAAATGATCAGTTTTAACCAGTGACTTGGTCATTTGAACAATTGTAACTTCTTGATTTAAATTTCTTTTTATTCAATACGATATTTGGGAAAGAATCGGAATAATTAAGAATTCAAAATCCTATTTGAGTTCTTTTCTATCTTGATTTTTATTTATTTATTTGACTTCCGAAAGAGAGAAGAGCTGGTGAATCGGAAACAATTAATAAGAATAAAAAAAGTTTGATTTTCTTATGGAACATACATATCAATATGCATGGATCATACCTTTCGTTCCACTTCCAGTTACTATGTCAATAGGATGGGGACTTCTGCTTGTTCCGACTGCAACAAAAAATCTTCGTCGTATGTGGGCTTTTCCTAGTGTTTCATTGCTAAGTATAGTTATGGTTTTTTCGGCCGATCTGTCTATTCAGCAAATCAATGGCAGTTCTATCTATCAATTTCTATGTTCTTGGACCATCAATAATGATTTTTCTTTAGAGTTCGGCCACTTGATCGACCCACTTACTTCTATTATGTCAATACTAATCACTACTGTTGGAATCATGGTTCTTATTTATAGTGACAATTATATGTCTCATGATCAAGGATATTTGAGATTTTTTGCTTATATGAGTTTTTCCAATACTTCTATGTTGGGATTAGTTACTAGTTCCAATTTGATACAAATTCATATTTTTTGGGAACTGGTGGGAATGTGTTCGTATCTATTAATAGGTTTTTGGTTCACACGACCAATTGCAGCCAATGCTTGTCAAAAAGCGTTTGTAACTAATCGTGTAGGGGATTTTGGTTTATTATTAGGAATCTTAGGTTTTTATTGGATAACAGGTAGTTTGGAATTTCGGGATTTGTTCGAAATCTTCAATAACTTGATCCATAATAATGGGGTCAATTCTTTATTTGCTACTCTGTGTGCCTCCCTATTATTCCTTGGTGCAGTTGCTAAATCCGCACAATTTCCCCTTCATGTATGGTTACCTGATGCCATGGAGGGGCCCACTCCTATTTCGGCTCTTATACATGCTGCTACTATGGTAGCAGCGGGAATTTTTCTTGTCGCTCGGCTTCTTCCCCTTTTCACAGTCATACCTTACATAATGAATCTCATTTCTTTGCTAGGTATAATAACGGTACTATTAGGAGCTACTTTAGCTCTTGCTCAAAAAGACATTAAGAGAAGTTTAGCCTATTCTACAATGTCTCAATTGGGTTATATTATGTTAGCTCCAGGGATAGGTTCTTATCGAGCTGCTTTATTCCATTTAATCACTCATGCCTATTCGAAAGCATTATTGTTTTTAGGATCCGGATCGATTATTCATTCAATGGAACCCATTGTTGGATATTCTCCAGATAAAAGTCAGAACATGGTTCTTATGGGTGGTTTAACCAAATATGTGCCAATTACAAAAACTACTTTTTTATTAGGTACACTTTCTCTTTGTGGTATTCCACCTCTTGCTTGTTTTTGGTCCAAAGATGAAATTCTTAATGATAGTTGGTTGTATTCACCGATTTTCGCGATAATAGCCTGTTCCACAGCAGGATTAACTGCATTTTATATGTTTCGGATGTATTTACTTACTTTTGAGGGGCATTTACACGTTCGGTTTCAAAATTACAGTGGCACTAAAAATAGCTCGTTCTCTTCAATATCTATATGGGGAAAAGAAGGACCGAAACCAGTTAACAAAAATGTACTTTTCTCAGTAATGAATAATAATAAAAAGGTTTCCCTTTTTTCGAAGAAGATATATCAAATTGATGGGAATATACGAAATCTGATGCGATCCTTTAGTACTCATTTTGACAATAAAGACACTTCCATGTATCCCTGTGAATCGGACAATACTATGCTATTTTCTCTACTTGTATTGGTCCTATTTACTTTGTTTGTTGGATCCATAGGAATTCCTTTCGATCAAGTAGGAATGGATTTGGATATATTATCGAAATGGTTAATCCCATCGATAAACCTTTTACATCAAAATTCGAACTATTCTGTGGATTGGTATGAATTTGTGACAAATGCAATTTATTCAGTCAGTATAGCCTATTTCGGAATATTCATAGCGTCTCTTTTATATGGGTCTGTTTATTCATCTTTTCAGAATTTAGAATTAATTAATTCATTTGTTAAAATAGGTCCTAAGAGACTTTTCTTGGACCGAATAATAAATGTAATATACAATTGGTCATATAATCGTGGTTACATAGATATTTTTTATGCAACAT